CTAAGCGCACATTGTAGAAATCATTGGCTTCCAGAAGACCTGCCACACGATCTGCGTCTCGAATCGCTGTGATTTCAGGAGTGGTCACCAGAATGGCTTCATCGGCTGGAGCGATGGCGTTGACAAATCCTGCGTCAATTCCCGCTGGACAGTCAATCAGAATGTATTGATAGCCTCGCTCTTTGATGGAATCGACAATCATCATCATATTTTTTCGAGTCATATTGTAGCGTTGTCGATTTTTTGACATCGCTAGCATGCTTAAGTTTTTCCAACGTTTATCACGAATCAGAGCTTGTTCTAATCGGCACTGGCCTTCAATCACTTCCATGGCCGTATAGACCACGCGATTTTCGAGCCCAAGTAAGAGGTCAAGATTGCGTAAGCCAATGTCAGCATCAATTAAAGCCACTCGATATCCTAAGCGAGCAATACACATGCCGAGATTCGCAGTGGCTGTGGTTTTCCCCACTCCACCTTTGCCAGATGTAATGACAATCACACGACACGCTGGGGCAGATGGCTCTTTGTCTTGCATTGTCATAGACTGTCTCCTTGAAGAATCACAATGAATAATAAGCGATGGAATCAGACCCTTTCATGTACCCCTATGATACTCCAAAGTGGGCAGATGTGCAGTAGAATCTTCATTCGAAGAATTTTGGCAGCGAGATGGATCTCGATAGGATGTACTAGGGCTTCGCCCGTTGAATGGCTTGGGGAGCATGACTAGCGAAGCCCTAGTATGCGTTTGTCACCTATTGATCTAGTAGTTGAATCATGCGTAATGACAAACGAGTGAAAATCTCAGGTACGTCGTGACTTGGTCACTCAGACGACGGGGGAAGCCCTAGTGCGTGCGGCGTAGAGGACGAGTGACTAGTTCAAGCAAATCTTTCGCACTTGCAAATCCATGTAATTGCCAAAATGTCAATTCGACTGACCATTTGGTACCTGTTCCACGTGCTTCTAAGGGATTGGCATGGGCCATGCCAGTAATAGCAAGATCTGGTTGAACATCTCTCATTCGTTGGACTTGGTAGAAATTATCTGGTTTGGTGACAATGCGTGGCATAGGAACGTGCGCTGCTTCACATGTACGCATTAATAAGTGGAGCTCAGCTGCTTGAAATCGTGCATCCATGTATGGAATCCCTACTTCATGCACAATCATGCCACAACGAATTAAGAAACGTGCCAGCGAGATTTCCAGCAAATTATCGCCCATCAAAAACGCTGATTTGCCCCGCACAAGACTCAAATAATCTTCGAGCTGACTCCATACTTGCCGCTCTCGCTCTGCCAAGCCCGTCGTCTCCAGGCCAAACACATGGCAAATTTTTTCGATCCATGCTCGTGTTCCATCCGGGCCAATTGGAAAAGGACTGCCAATCATTTTGCAACGTCGACGTCTCATTAAGGTGATGGCTGTACGACTTAAGAATGGATTCACCCCACAAGCATAGACATCTTCACCCACTGCCGGTAAGTCAGCGTAACGTGCGGATGGTAACCAACCTGTGACTTCCACCTTCTGACGTTGAAGCTCGAAGGTTAATTGGGAGACCACTGTGGCAGGGACAGAGCCAAAAATGACTAATGGAGGACTACTTGTTGATTGAGTCGCTGTTCGATCAGGGGTCCAATCAGGACATCGTTGTGCCATGGCGGCTAATACCGTATCCTCACCTTGAGTAAAGGCATAATCTAGACCATTGGCACGAGCCACTACGATAGGAATCCCAATTTCAGCTTGTAAAGTAGGCGCCATACCCTCCAAGTCCATCTTAATGATTTCAGTCGTACATGTGCCAATCCAGACGATGACGCTTGGATGACGATCTTGCTGGATTTGCACACAAAGACGACGTAATTCGTGATAATCATTGAATTGAGCCGAGATATCACCTTCTTCCAATTCTGCCATTGCATAGCGAGGTTCTGCAAAGATCATGACTCCTAACGCATTTTGCAAAAAATAGCCGCAAGTTTTCGTACCAATGACTAGGAAAAAAGAATCTTCGACACGTTGGTACAGCCATGCCACACAACTAATTGGACAAAATGTATGATAAATCCCAGTTTCGCATTCAGTCAGAGGTGCTGATGGATGAAGTTCCGCTGTGGTCACTTGATCACTCAGCATGACGGGCAAAGCCCTAACGTGTGTCATCATGACGTCACTCAAGGCCTTCTTTCCGACCCAGGTAGCCCTGATGGGCTTTTTCACGACCAATGGATTACTAAGCGATTTCGGCGCGACCCATGGGGTACTCAAAGATGAAATGGGTACTAAGGGAGTGCTCAGGGACCGTCGTGCATCGAGTATTGTATACATAAACTGTGGCTCTCCGTAGAATGATATTAAACAAGTAGAAAGCTATCAACCACACCTTCTTGAGGAGTGAAACTAGCCTCACGATGATAGAAATCAGATAATAGACTAAATAACTCTCGATCGGCGACCTCTTTGGGCACGACACCTTCAGGTTCCGCTAATAATTGATCAGCAATATTTAAATAATATTGACATACATAGTTGAGACTCGAATCGGTCTCTGTCATTTCAAATAAGGTTTTTCCCTTGACACGAGAGACACGGATTTCTTCAATCAGTGGTAAGACTTCCAAGACGGGCATAGGACAGGATTCAACATATTTATCAATGAGATCTCGTTTCGAGGTTCGGTTGCCTACAAGACCAGCGAGTCGAAGAGGATGCGTGCGTGCTTTTTCTCGCACAGAAGCTGCGATCCGATTCGCTGCAAATAACGCATCAAATCCATTGTCTGTCACAATCAGACAGTAATCAGCATAATTTAATGGCGCGGGAAATCCTCCACATACTACATCTCCTAAGACATCAAATAAAATCACATCATACTCATAAAAGGAGTTTAACTCTTTGAGAAGCTTCGTTGTCTCACCCACGACAAAACCACCACACCCAGCACCTGCCGGCGGACCACCGGCCTCCACACAATCAACGCCCCCATAGCCTTGATAAATGATGTCTTCCGGCCAAATTTCTTCATAGTGATAGTCTTTCGACTGGAGAGTATCCATAATCGTTGGAATGAGAAATCCTGTTAAAGCAAATGTACTATCATGCTTAGGATCGGCTCCGATTTGTAACACTTTTTTGCCTCGAGTCGCTAGCGCAATGGAAATATTACAACTACTTGTTGATTTCCCAATTCCGCCTTTTCCATACACAGCGAGCTTCATATCGATTCTTTTGATCCAGGGAGCTAGAGTAGGCGAATGACGCCCTAATGAATTGGTCTTTGCGAGAGACAGGCCGTACAGTCTGTGCACGTGCTTGGATTCTAGTATGAAATACTGGTGAGAAAAATGTCAAGTAGTTTCACGAAACAATCCGGGCTACAATAAGACGATGGGCGAAGCCCTAGACTTCCCGCTGACTCTCTCTCGATATGTCGACTTTCTCCATTCTGTCGCTTGTCGCTTTTGCGACCTTATTTGTTACGATGCTTCTCTATTTCTTTCAAAGGCAACCTCTTGCACGTCAAAGCATGTGGATTGCTCATACAAGTTTGGCCGGTCTCTTACTGCTACGCTGGGTGCAAAGTGGGCATTTTCCACTCAGTAATTTGTATGAATCTTGCCTGTTTCTATCCTGGGCCGTGACCTTAGGTCATTTCGTGGTAGAAAAGGATGCAAGTAGGGCGGGGTTCCTTGATCTTGGCATTTTCACTGCACCTATGGCTTTCTTTGTATATGCCTTTGCTACTTTCAGTCTTCCTCCAACGATGCAAGAAGCAGGGCCCCTTGTGCCAGCACTTCGTTCGCATTGGTTAATGATGCATGTTACTTTGATGATCTTAAGCTATGCTGCTTTACTTTTTGGATCCGTTCTTAGTCTAGCTTTCCTGGTGATCACTACGGGGCCTAGGAAGAATTCTGAGAAGCTTCAAAGCTTAGCTAGTACTTTCGACACGTTGAGTTATCGAACTTTAGGCATAGGCTTTCCGTTACTCACAGTGGGGATTCTCTCGGGGGCAGTTTGGGCGAATGAAGCCTGGGGATCCTATTGGAGTTGGGATCCCAAAGAAACCTGGGCACTGATTACCTGGCTCATCTTTGCGATTTATCTACATAGTCGACTGACTTATGGATGGAATGGCCAGAAAGCAGCTCTCATTGCTTCTGTGGGATTCTTTCTCATTTGGATTTGCTATTTGGGCGTGAACCTGTTGGGGAAAGGGTTGCACAGTTATGGATGGCTGACAAGCTAACATGTGTAGGAATCTTGCCTCTAACTCCCCAGGTAGGACTTGAACCTACGACCAATCGGTTAACAGCCGACCGCTCTACCACTGAGCTACTGAGGATTTCTTTTCTTTCCCTATCATAGCGAGCCTTTCTTCTTCCTGCAACTACCTTCTCCATGACTTCCTTTCTTTTCTTCCGCCACGCGCGACGATGGAACCTAGATGCACAATGGATCCACTGGCTGACTTTCCTTTGGGTCTCGGTAGGCCTTTGGATGTTAACTTCTGCCTCCTGTGCATCCGCTTATGATGAATTTGGTGATTCTTTGTACTATGTTCGACGGCAAATTCTTTGGATGAGTGTAGGCTTTTGTCAATATTGTCTAATTTTGGGATCTTCGATGGATGCTATCCTGATGATAGGTCGATGGGGCTTTGTGCTGACTTGGGTGGGAGTCTGTTACACGCTCATTGGGGGAATTGCTATTAATGGTTCGAGTCGTTGGGTCGCTATAGGCCCTTTATTATTCCAGCCCTCCGAATTAGTGAAGCCATTTTTGACTCTCGAAGCTGCCAGCTTATTTAGCCAGTGGCATCCTAGAAGCTTTTGGTGGATTCGTGTGCTCATCTTAATTCTCTTAGTCATAGCTATTTTAGTCCAGCCGAATCTTTCTACAGCTACCTTATGTGCAAGCTTATTATGGTTTATGGCTTGGATGTCAGGAAGGCCGAGATTTCAGCTCCTACAAATCGCGGCAGGAGGGGTGCTTGTTGGATGCCTGAGTATTTTTTTTCGGAGTTATCAACGAGAGCGCGTCCTTTCGTTTTGGAATCCCTGGGGATATTCCAACGAAGAAGGATATCAACTTGTGCAAAGTTTGCTTGCTGTAGGTTCCGGAGGTTTCCAGGGGGTAGGATGGGGCTTATCCCACCAAAAACTCTTTTATTTACCCATTGAATCTACAGACTTTATTTTTTCTGTCGTCTCGGAAGAGTCTGGTTGGATTGGATCTATCTTGATAGTCATTTTGGTCATGACTTACTCATGGGTCGGAGCTTCGATTGTGATGAGGCTCAGAGACCCTCGTGATCGTTTGATAGCTCTTGGTAGTTTATTCTTACTTCTAGGACAAAGTGCTATTAATATTGGTGTTTGTTTGGGACTCTTTCCGACGACAGGATTACCATTTCCATTTATCAGTTATGGAGGGAATTCGATTCTCTCCAGCTCTTTCTTAGTCGCTCTGTTAGTGCGTGTGAGTCGAAGAAAAGTCCGCTATGTGATCAATCTCTAAACACCACATGCTAGGCGACGGGCCCCTCAGGTACAAACTGGGGTGAAGGCCGTCGCCATCACAGCCGGTCTTCGTTCGTTGTGCAATTAAATAGGATTGCGAGTGCGGTGGCGTGTTTCATGAAGATTTCTTCTGCTTGTCATTCGCTAGTTGTGTTCAGACGTAGATCTTGCTAGGATGATTTTGAGACGGTTCTTCCTCTCCTAGATTGTGGTAGAGGAGATCCTTATCAACCTATCGATTGGTTTCTACACTGTGGTTTTTCTGTCGAAGGTTCAAAACAAACCATAGTCTTGCCATCCATGCAAAATGTTCCAAAGGTATTTGTCAGTTTCAAACACATGCGTCGTTTCTATGGATTTCTAGCACGAGATTCTGTTTATAATTACTTTCTTCTATATGACCTATTTTGATTGGGACCAACTTTTAAGTGCTGAAGAGCTACGATTTTACACTATTGACAACCAATTGATCGTAAGTGGATCTATCTTTGAACAGCGTTTAAATGTATTTATTGAACTGATTTTTCAACCCGATAGCTTTCACTACCAGATTCAATTGTATTCAATTGGGGAGTCTTGTAGGATTTAGATTATTGTATCTATGCACTGGTTTTAGTAACCAGTGCATAGCACACAATACAGCTTTTAGATTGAAGCTACTGCAACTGATACGAAGTTGAGAGCTTGTCAACTTCAATTCGCTTAACTATTTGAATATAAATCAAAATCTCTACTAAATCCTAGATCTGTCTCAAATATGAGATAATGTAATTAGTGGCGTTCAGTGTTGGTTTCAAATACTTGCATAATATTCGGCATCAATCTATGAAAATCTGCTCTGTCAAGATCTTGTTAGTAAAAAGTTTTCTACTTGAATCAAACTGCTCTATTGTCGAGAATTTCTCTGATTAGAAACTGATGGTTCCTTGCTACGCAACTAGAAAGTTCATTATGACTAAATAAAATATAAATTATATTTTTATGTATGTTAAGAAATTATCACTAATCAAAGAATACAAATCGAACAAAAGAAGCTTGCTCCTTTTGTTCTTTGTAGCTGATGTCACCAAATTGGAAGTATTTGAAATCAGAATTTATTAACTAAATATTTAGTCTGCTTACCTTCTTGAGAAAAATTTCCATTCCTTACTCGATATATACAGGTTCTTTGCTCTGTTGTCCCCAAATATACAAAAAGCATCATCATGAGTCGTGTAGCTTTTGTATATTTGTTAGACTACCTATCTAAAGATTTCAGGTAACAATATGTTCGATCATTCGAGAAAGAGTGAGAATTAGTTATTGCAGTTACTATACATAGATAAGTCGATGTCAACGCATTTATTTTTGCTTTTGTCTAGAATGTAGAAGTAGATTCCCATGGAAAATTGGAAGGGTAATACAATTTAAAATGTTCACTAAAAATTTGTATTCTATAGTTGATAGATTGGAAAGCTTTCCCATGAAATTTGATTGACTACGATACATCTTCTACTTGATAAGGAAATCACAATTCAGAGTTCCTGTCAATATATACTACTTGTTTGATTTTCGAAAGAGATTTGATTATTGGATGACAACAAGTCATTCTGTGAAGTATTGATTTAATTTAATCTAGCTTTGAAAAAATCATTTGATTCGATACAATCACAATCTTTTTTGGGTTCCAAAATGTCTTCCTGCTTATAGTATGCAAATGAGCCTTGACGCTAATCCAACTAATACGTGCCAACTGATTAATCAGTTGGAAAGTATCAGAGTCGAACGTAGTTCTCAGTGACAAAGTCACGTCGAACTATTAGGACTATTTTCTGAGAGACAAACGAGCACTTTCTTTGGTGTTCATTGTAAATTCAATAGCTAATTCAATTTTTTCACTGTTTGATTTATGGTGAAGTTTTGAAGTGAATTTTTTCTATCTTAGTTAGATATCTTATCAAATTCAAAATTGAATGAATCTGCTCCAATCAAAATGATTATCTTCTTGATGCTAATTTCTACTACTCCTTAGAAAACTTTTCCATCATACTTTTTCAATTTACCAGTCACATAAACATTTCTTTTTGTGACTCTTTTTTCATTCAATTTTTTGACTGATGGACTGTGAGTTGATCAAGTCCATGAAATCTCCAGGGAAATAAACTTCATGAGGTAGAAGATATTGTAACAAAGATAGCTCAGATATTTCCTAACTATCCAATGGAAAAAAATTCTTCTTGGTCAAAATTACTAAAAAATATGGAATTAAATGGTCATAGCAAGAGCTGCACCTACTCAGTAGACTTGTAGTGATGTCTGAGAGTCATTCAGATTATTATATAATATTCACTTTTGTGATCCTCAGTCAAATAATCAAGAATAAGAAAATAAGTTAGTTGTTGTCTACTAAACTGTTATATTTAGAATCATGATTCTTATTCGTAGTACTTGATCTCTTATGCTGGCCATTGAAAATATATTAGGTCTCAAATTAAAGATATCTGAGGCAGAGAAGTTTCGCTAGGGCTTCGCCCGTCGTCTTACATATATATTTTCTTGTAAGTCTACAGGATTCGAATGAATTCTATTCGAAATACATAACAAAATAGTAGCTAATGATTGATGCAAATTCATCATGTCACATTCAGAAAAAGCCTAGAATTCGATCAGACGACGGGCGAAACCCTAGAGAAAAGGAATTGAACTTAGAATATGTTTTTACTAAAAAAATAATAGACATAAGACAACGAATCCAACGAAATCTTCGATAGATATTACTATATTGAAATAAGACAATCATGATTCTCAAAGAGAAAATCTCCTACAACTATTTTCCATGACAAATCTATTAATTAAGTCAAGTAGAGTTTGATCTTGTGATTGCTTGTAAGAAAATTATGTTAACTTTTTATGAATGATTTCTACCATTGAAAAGTACTTGAACAATTTCACGTAGTCAATATTATTTTCGGTCTTCAACCTTCAGCAAACTAGTACAAGACTTGGCTCAGAAAGTATCTGCTTATGATCAAGCTGCCTTTAACAAGTTGAATCATTCATCGAATGAAAAAGAATTCGTCTTGTTCTTGAGAAGACAAGAAGAATCCCACTTTCATCTCGATGGATTCGTTGATGTATCAATATTATATAACTAGATGTAATTCGATTTTTCAAGATTTTTCTTTTTGTTGGCTCAAGTTTTCAAAAATGCTTTCAATTCCTTGGCTAATTTGAATCGAATGGATTTCGCAGATTTTTTGACCTGTCAGAAATTGTAAGTGATCAAAGAGGCAATACTGTTTGTAAATGATTAACGTTTGATAACTTGATATGTCTTTCTTGTTCATCCTACAATCATAAAAAAGTACTAAAAACTCACAAATAGATCACAAGGTCTAGAATCCCAAAACGAATATGACATGGATCAAAATCAATCAACTCTGCAACCCCAGGATAGCTAAACTCTGGAAGACGGGCAAAGCCCTAGTCAAAAGAAGACCTTGTCGATTGGATTAGTCATCAAAAAATCTCAAGTGACAATCTAGCCTATTTTCGAGTTCAGACAACGGGTGAAGCCCTCGAAATTTCGTCAGATTCATACTGTCGCGAGAAGAAAATGCTTCTAAGGCTGTACAAGGGGATTTAGGGCTTGATCCGGGCCCCTAGTTTCTACATAGCTGTTCATTTCATTCACCATATTCGTCGGCTCTTTTGTTGGCTCACATGATTTGATAGGGTTGCATGACCTTCGAGTGACTCCATCCAAGTGCATGTGATTAGATGCGTACAAAATCCAAAGTCCAATGAAGGACTCTTCCGCACAAATTAGGGGCAATTTACCATGGCGAATCCATGGCTACTTCGTAGAAACTCTGATTCGACGTTTTCGTCGAATGATGAAAAAATACGATGGAATTCTCCATCGAAAGCCCGTTCGAGCCAAACTAACGAAGTGAAAAAACAAATTAGTTCATTTCTAGTTTGTCGACATCCAATCTTTCCCTCAAGTGCTTGTTCCCCATTTTTTCCATGGAATCATACGCTCCTCTCATGAGATAATTTGATCCAATCATTGATGGGGTCTGTCAGACTTCTTGTGGGTGAAAATCTTCAAGAAAATTCTAAGAATATCATGTGATGGTTCATGAAGTATGAAATAAATATTTCATCAATCTTTTCTTGAGGAAGAATTCTCATAGAATTCAGTATTATTTCTAATGCAGTTTTCAATTAGCTATGAATATTTTCTAAATTGATTATCTCTGAATCGATAATTAAAATTCTCCAATAAATATCGATAATTAAAATTCTCCAATAAATTCAGCATCTTAATTGATCACTTCCAAATAAATTCTTAGAAGTTTATTCAATAATGTATTTCGAACTAGATCAACGACTAAAGAATTCTAGATAATTTTTTCAGATCCTGATTGAATCGAAATACTTAATTGTCTATTATTTCTCATACAAATCAACTTATAATTTTCTGTTGACTAATATTTCAGAGAGTTCGATCATATAAGTTAGAGTTATAATGTTCTACGCAATAAAAATAAAAAATCTACAAAGAAGTTGATTGTAGTTATTTGCTATACACTTTATTATATACTTATCAATTAATGAGTATGTCTTATCTCAGCCAATATTTCTCATCTTATTAGTTGAGAGGATAAAAACACATTTGATTGATTTCAATTATCTTGTTTATTGAAAATGAAAAAACTTTGATGATTTTTCATGAGTCATTCTTTTTTCCTGATATGACACTTAGAAAATTCTCTTGTATATTTTCTATGCTTAAAATTAACTTAGCATACTTAGTTTAAGGCTCAGATATGATTAGTCTATCTCAATTTATTATTTGGAACCTATTTTCTTGCACATCTATTATATTCAAGGAAATTTGGTATCTTTAGGTTTTCAATGATTACTGTATGAAAAATCTGAAAATCTTAATTTCTCGCTAAGAAACTAAGAAAATCGAATAATAAGATATTAATTATTCAGACAGTGATAATATCGTATTTTTGAGATCAAGTAGAAATATACAACTTATGTATTCAATTTATCAGATGATTCCATAATTTGTTATGGATTTGAAATTTGATGATGGCTACAATTCCTTGGCAAAACTTCAGATCATTTGCAATAAATCTTAATTGTTTTCAAAATTCGAGAATATTCAAATATTAGTCAACAATGCAACTAAGTCTATGAGAAGAAGGACCTATTACTTTCAATTATCTGATAGATGCATTTGGTTTTTCTAAAACAACTAAGAGAATCTGCTTGTATTTTGGCTTGATTCATGGCACAGTTATAGAATACAAAATTAGAATAACACATTGTAAGAGTAAATAATATAATGAAAAAAGAAATAAGCGAAAAAAATCACTGCAAGCTAAAGTGACTCCAGAATTCTATGAGTTAATTGTCAATCTATGTCAAATACAAAAAATACAATCAATGAAGCGATTAGTAGAAGTTTACGTGACTGGGTGTTGCCAGTATATTCATCAAATTCTGGATTGGTGTGTGGCAAATCAAGTACGTTAAAATGGATGTAAGAGTTAGTTCAAAATAATAACTACCTGCCGATTGTTGTCAAGCAACCACTCGATCAATTGGCGGATGATCTAAATTATTCGCTTTCAAATCATAGCATTGATAATTTCGTTAGAGTTCCATTTGAAATACTTGTGGAGTGGAATCGAATTTCTAGTGAAATTATCTTTCCTAATCTCAAAAATAATCATCATTCTTTTTGTCAAGTCATATATAGAAGAGAAATGCTTAAGTGCAAACATATTAGAAGAGCGTCGTTGTTTCGCGATTAGTGAGAATATGAGCCGCTTGACACACCTCGTGATTAAATCTTATTATCTATCTTACGTGAAAAGTTTCGAATTGCCTGATGGTAACACTACATAGAATTGTTTTCAAAATCAAGAATACAACTTTGCAAAATTCTCATTGACTCATAAGGCATTTGAAGAAAATGTCAAAAATCCAGAAAAATAGGATTTAATGATTTCTGCTTAGATCGAGCCCAAAGAAAAAGCAGACATGATTCTAAATAACTTAATCATTCCTCATATAAGAAAAAAATCAAATTTTTCTAAATACAGAAGGAAGACCTCTCGAAGAGTTCAAATTCAGTTATGAAACTATTGAATGATTAAGAAATTCTCATGAACTTTTCCTAGATGAATTTTGTGCATAAATGGCAAAATTCATCAGGTTTTCTAGCTTTTGCGCCTTATTTCACAACAATCGATTAACTTCTATCGGATCTATTCTATACAAATAATCTATACAAATAATCTGTTCAAATATCAAGTTCATAAAATTATATTAATTAACTCCATTTTGACTGTCCATTTGCTCAGATTATCTATGTTGATTTTTTCACTTTGAACAAAAGATGACTATGATTTTATAGTCGTCTTCATTTCATGATTCTATGGCGAATAGAATCGTTAGAATATGAAGTAGCAGTTAGCATGGTATTTTTGCTGACAAAAAAGGATTCTGCACGTTGAAGAGATTTCGATCTTGACGCTATGTATTTTGATATTTCGAGGAAGAGCGCATTGACCAAATCATCATTTGACCAATCGATCGTACGAATCTAATGTCTGATTGGAAAATTAGATTGGATTTCAATCGAATTCAAGATAGTCTTTCTAGTACCTTAAATTCAACTTGCTTCTAGCAGATAGATTGCGGATATATGATACATAAGCGCAGCCAGCCTAGAGAGAAGGAGATTATTGATATATACAGATGTCTCTCGACGTGACGTTGTCACTGAGACAATGGGCGAAGCCCTAGTAGAATATAAAATATCTATCGAGGACATGATGATGCCATTTGACAGACTTGACAACAATTCTTAGGAATGAGTAGAATCTATGTATCCAAAGAAAGATCAAGCCTCTGTGGTGGAATGGTAGACACGTCGGTTTCAAAAACCGATGCTTCATGCATAAGGGTTCAAGTCCCTTCGGAGGCAGACGACGGGCGAAGCCCTAACGTTCGTAAGCACTCAGAACTTCGTTCGACAAATACACATACTTATTTCATATCCATTTGTAGTAGGTTTGAGCTCATCAAATTCTTTTATTTTTATATTGTGAAATTGGCCTGAGACTAGGAACAAGACAAAACTGTCTGACAAAGATTTGCCAAATTGGTTTCTAAGTACTTACGAACGGACTATCGCCTCCTCAGGCATATCGATCAATTGACACGTAAGAGGAAATTGTGACAAAATTCTTGACGCAGCCCCTTGTACTTGCCACTATACACCCTTTTGTCATTCTAATATGCGATTTCCTAACTCATACAGAACAACAAGAGTCCAGGGTTTCTTACTGATTTTTGCTCCTTCAGGTAGCTTCGCCCTAGTCTCGATTGCGTGCGATATCACCGAAATATATCAATTCGATGTCGATCGAAGAGTCTATGAATGAAAAATTCGCATCATACTCTCTAGGAAAGACGACGAGCAAAGCCCTAGTCGGTTCGACGTCAAAGATTGCCATAGTATATAGTAAAAAATATAAATGATTCGAAGAATTTCTAAGCCGCCGGGCGAAGCCCTAGTCAAACCTATCTTGCTTCTGGTCCCATCAAGAAGGTGTTCTTGATAGGACCAGACATAATACTGACAAGAAAATTCATCCGTCAAATGATAGACCTAAGCAATCTTCCTTAGTCATCATCGGAGTCTTCATCACTGGATTCTTCAATTCTATTATAAAATATTGATTAATCACCTTTTTTTTCTGTTTAGATCACTCAAGCATATATTGATTAATAAATACAAAATATAATAATACATTCAATAACAACACAACGACTTGAATTATTTTGTAATAATTTTATTAATACACTCTTTATTTGTAAATAATTAAGTTAGAAAAGGAAACTCTATCTTGATTTATTATGAATATTTAGCAGTTAAGTGCGAATCACATATACACTTTTAAAAATATAATTTATTACTAATTATTAAGATTAAAAGAGTTGTATTTTAATATTTAATAAAGTCGCATTCAATTCGAATATTATGAGTTTTATTTTGAGAATGTAGCGAAAGATTTTAATAAAATTATTAAAAAATAATTTAGCAAATAATAGCATAAGATGCCATTTATTCTAAATATCTTTAATACTTCCAAAGTAAGCTAAATAAGATGCCATTTATTCTAAATATCTTTAATACTTTCAAAGTAAGCTAATTTCTTGGATTTTTCTTAGTAAAATAGTAAAGTTTAGTCAAATTTTGCGAGTCAAGAAAGTGAATTAATTTTATAAAAAACAGTGTTCTCTAAACAATACTGACAAATTATTAAGAGCTGTGTTCAAAAAAATGAAGCTTGTGAGCAAGGGCATGAAAGGCTACAATAGAAAGAAATCCTCAAACAATTATTGAAGTCAATCAAGATTAAAATTCATTTATGTCCCATTCGGTTAAGATCTATGACACTTGTATTGGATGCACACAATGTGTACGTGCATGTCCTACAGATGTGCTCGAAATGGTTCCTTGGGGAGGATGTAAAGCTGCACAAATTGCTTCTGCACCTCGCACAGAAGATTGCGTGGGTTGCAAACGCTGCGAATCTGCTTGTCCAACCGACTTCTTAAGTGTTCGTGTCTATTTAGGCGCTGAAACTACACGCTCCATGGGATTAGCGTATTAATTTCTTGCAGTGTATCTGAATTGCTTGGCAGGGGGCAATTCCCCTGCCAAGCAAGCTATTCCTCCCGTACTTTTCCATGACACACTTTCCTTGGCTGAGCACTATTGTACTCTTCCCACTTCTTGCTTCTTTGGCAATTCCATGGTTACCAGATCGTAAAGGTACCACGGTGCGCTGGTATGCTTTAGGAGTTGGCTTGATTGATTTTTCTTTAATCGCCTATATGTTTGGGCGTTATTATGATTTTGAACAAACTTCGTTACAGTTTGTCGAAGATATAACTTGGATTGATCGTCTACATTTACATTGGTCTTTAGGTGTAGATGGACTATCTATGCCACTAGTTCTTCTGACTGGATTTATTACAACTTTAGCTACATTAGCAGCATGGCCTGTTACCAAAAACCCACGCTTGTTTTACTTTTTAATGTTGGCCATGTATACCGGGCAACTAGGTGTATTTGTGGTGCAAGATTTGCTATTGTTTTTCCTCATGTGGGAACTTGAACTTATCCCTGTTTACTTATTGGTATCTTGTTGGGGAGGGAAAAAACGGTTGTATGCAGCGACGAAATTCATTCTATATACAGCTTTAGGATCGATTTTCATCTTACTTGGCGCGCTGACCATGCCTTTTATGGGAATCCAAGGTGTGACATTTGACATGTCGACTCTTGCTTACCGAGAGTACAGTCTACCTGTTGAAATTTTGCTGTATACAGGATTTTTGATTGCATATGGTGTGAAGTTACCAGCCATTCCAGTGCATACATGGTTACCAGATACACACGGAGAAGCACACTACTCCACTTGTATGCTACTTGCAGGAATTCTATTAAAAATGGGTGGCTATGCGTTAATTCGTATTAACATGAATATGCTACCACATGCTCATGCTCTATTTTCGCCTTGGTTAATTGGAGTGGGAGTTGTCAATATTATCTATGCAGCATTAACTTCCTTTGCCCAACGCAATTTAAAACGGAAAATTGCTTACTCTTCCGTATCGCACATGGGTTTTGTTTTAATTGGAATTGGGTCATTAAGCGAAGCAGGTCTCAACGGTGCCATGTTACAAATGATTTCTCATGGATTGATTGGCGCTAGTTTATTCTTCTTAGCAGGTACGACTTATGACAGAACACGTACATTAGTGCTGGAAGAAATGGGGGGCTTAGCGACGTTTATGCCAAAAACATTTGCATTATTTACTGCTTGCTCATTAGCTTCACTCGCTCTGCCAGGGATGAGTGGATTCTTTGCAGAACTCTTAGTATTTCTTGGTTTAGTGACCAGTGAAGCTTACTCACCAACCTTCCGAGCAATCATGACAGTTTTTGAAGCCATAGGAATTCTTCTAACCCCAATTTATCTATTGTCTATGTTGCGACAGTTATTTTATGGACGATCAATTGGGCGTCCTAAAGCACTAATCGATGCAGGACCTCGTGAAGTATTTGTTGTGAGTTGTTTACTTGTTCCAATTTTGGGAATAGGGATTTATCCAAAATTAGCAACTGCAATCTATGTAAATACAACAGATCATGTTGTTCAGCATGTATTATCTGCACTTCGCTAGAGCTCCAGCCCCCCCATTCTGGGGGGATCTATGAATTACAATGAAGATAGATGAGTTGTTAGTAACCAAGAACCAAACAGAACTCCAAATATAATAGATAGTATATAGAATTGTACACGACCATTTTCCCAATACTTGAGGGTATCAGCAGCACTTAGAGTTCCAAACGCCGTCAAATTCACAGCTCCATCAATAATACGTTGATCAAAGATTAACAGGGTTTGTGCGATCGTTCTGGTACCTTGCACAATGACTTGAGCATATAGATCATCTATATACCATTTCGAGGCAAATAGTCGATTAAGAGGTGAGAAATATTCACTAATACGAGTTGCATCAATTGCATAATTTCGATACATGAGAGATGAAAGACTGATTCCAAGTAAGCCTATTCCTACAGAACTGCCTGCCATTTCCAAAAATTCCGCCAAATCAAATTCTTCATCCAACGAGCTAAGTTGTCCAGGTGCATGTACAAATGTCTCCCAAACTGGCGCAAAGGGTGTACCTAGCGACCCAATAGCAACTGTAGGAATCGCTAAGATAATTAAAGGCGCCACCATACCAAGATGAGACTCTTTTGGCTTAGCACGACCAAGGTCAGACCGGAAAGATCCTTCAAAGGTTAGAAAATAAATTCGGAACATATAGAAACCGGTCATACCAGCTGTCAACCATGCAATCAGCCAACAAGTTGGATGCGTGGCAAATACCTCTGCTAAAATAGCATCTTTTGACCAAAAACATGCCAGTGGCGGAATGCCACAGATTGAACAAGTACCAAGCAAAAATGTCATAGCAGTGAGAGGCATATATTTTCGTAAGCCTCCCATACGATGCATATTCTGATTTTGCATTGGGCTAAAGCCGACTACAGGCTCCATTCCATGAATGACAGACCCTGCGGCTAAGAAGAGCAACGCTTTGGAATATGCATGTGTAGTCAGATGAAATAAAGCTTCACTATAGGCACCAGTCCCTAAGGCCATAATCATATAACCAAGTTGTGACATCGTGGAATAAGCCAATCCTTTTTTGATATCCGATTGAGTTAAAGCCATCGTAGCCCCAAGAAAAGCTGTCAAGGTACCTGTCCATGCAATAAGTTCCATCACAAGAGGAAGTTGGTCAAACACTGGAAACATGCGAGCTACTAAGAAGACACCGGCTGCGACCATCGTTGCTGCATGAATTAAGGCAGAAATAGGTGTAGGACCTTCCATGGCATCTGGTAACCAAACATGCAGTGGAAACTGAGCTGATTTGGCTATAGGCCCCATAAAGACAAGGATACAAGCTATACATGCAATCGTCCGTAGTGATGGAATGGCGATCAATAGATCACCTAAACGATCTGCAATGGAAGCAAATTCAAATGAACCTGTCATCCAATACAAAGCTAAAATGCCTAATAAAAGTCCAAAATCCCCCACACGGTTTGTAATAAATGCTTTTTGAGAAGCTTCAGCAGCTGTAGGACGAGTAAACCAAAAGCCAACTAACAGATACGAACACATTCCTACGAGTTCCCAAAATCCATAGACTTGAACCAAATTAGGACTTAGAACTAAACCAAGCATAGAGGTTGTAAATATACTTAAATAGACAAAAAAACGTACGTATCCTTCGTCGACATGCATATACTCATCACTATAAATCATAACAAGCAAAGCGACACTTGTTACTACAACAAGCATAGTACTTGTTAGGGGATCCACCCAATAACCAATTTCTAAACGGAAGGTATCAGTTAGCATCCACTCAATAATCCATCGAACAGGCGCTATTCCATGCAACTGGTTCCAAAGAACTCCAAGAGATACTACGAAAGAAAGTGCCATAGCTCCAATTGCGAGAGCGCCATGCAGACGTCTCAAATCTGATGTGGTTTCTCGAAAAGTCAGCAATCCTATTCCACTCAGCATAGATGCTGAAAGAGGTAACACAGGAATCAACCAAATGGCCTGATGAAAAATCTCCATGAACATAATCCTCATAATTACTGAATCTTTCACAGTATACAATATTCATGAGTGGTTTGAGCAAAGCTCGGTTATAATATTGTCTGGTAGGCCGGAATGAAAACAGATGGATCGACGCACGTTAGGGCTTCGCCCGTCATGCTTATGCACGGAGTGCTGAGTGCTTACGCACGACGCACGGACTAGGGCTTTGCTAACGTCAAAGTATCGAGTATAGTGCATATTCGTACAAAATCACCCTAGACAACTAGTATTTGACTCGTTATGATGAAGTCAGTAAGGGTTTCACCCAGCATACTTCGTCTGTTGTACGACTTGCCACGAGGTTCTCGTGACGTTGTCACTAAGCCGACAGCCCTAACGTGTTTTGATCTTGAGTTGAACTCTCGGCTCCATATGCACTTGCTGCCAGGAGATCTAAATGATTGAAGCCAAGACAGACCCCATGATTGTATCGATGGGGCCTCATCATCCATCTATGCATGGGGTCCTTCGATTAATCGTGACCCTTGATGGAGAGAATGTATTAGACTGTGAACCAGTAGTCGGGTACCTTCATCGAGGCATGGAAAAAATTGCGGAAAATCGTACAATTGTACAATATCTTCCATATGTAACTCGTTGGGATTATTTGGCTACCATGTTTACGGAAGCCATTACTGTGAATGCGCCAGAACGTTTAGCGAATATTGAAGTACCCCGACGTGCAAGTTACCTTCGTGTAATTATGCTTGAGTTAAGCCGGATTGCTAGCCATTTGCTTTGGTTAGGACCATTTATGGCCGATTTAGGGGCTCAAACTCCTTTCTTCTATATTCTCCGTGAACGGGAGATGATTTATGATTTATTTGAAGCAGCCACAGGGATGCGTATGATGCATAACTACTTCCGGGTTGGTGGAGTGGCAGCTGATGTCCCGTATGGGTGGATAGATAAATGCCTAGATTTCTGTGAATATTTTCTTCCAAAAGTAGATGAGTATGAAGCTCTGATCACACGAAATCCAATTTTCTTGAAGCGCGTCAAGGGAGTTGGGACAATTTCCCCCCAACAAGCAATTAATTGGGGATTATCCGGCCCTATGCTTCGAGCTTCGGGAGTTTCCTGGGACTTACGCAAAGTAGATCGTTATGAATGTTACGAAGATTTTCATTGGTCTGTTGAGAGCGAAGAAACTGGTGACTGTTTAGCTCGTTATTTAGTACGAATTCGTGAAATGCGAACTTCGACGAAAATTGTGCAACAAGCTCTTAAATCAATTCCAGGTGGACCTACAGAAAACCTCGAAGCTCGTCAATTAAGCCAAGGACGCACATCGCCATGGAATGAATTTGATTATCAATTTCTAGGCAAAAAAGCTTCACCAACTTTCAAAATGCCTCGTCAAGAGCATTATGTGCGCGTGGAAGCCCCCAAAGGAGAATTAGGAGTCTTTTTAATCGGTGATGATCATGTATTCCCATGGCGATGGAAAATTCGTCCGCCAGGATTTATTAATGTGCAGATTTTACCGAATCTTGTGCAAGGTATGAAACTTGCAGATATTATGACGATTTTGGGCTCCATTGACATCATTATGGGGGAGGTAGACAGGTAATGACCTATGTACTTGATTTGAAACGTAGTTTTCTTGATGCCTGCACATGGCTGATTGGAGATAATTTTCGTGATTTGGGAAGCGTTTTGTGGGTCCCACTCCCTATTCTCAGTCTAGTGATTGTGGCTACTTTAGGTGTCTTAGTGATTGTTTGGTTAGAAAGAAAAATTTCAGCAGGTGTTCAGCAACGCGTAGGCCCTGAATATGGAGGTGCGTTAGGGCTACTTCAGCCTTTGGCAGATGGATTGAAACTTGTCTTCAAAGAAGATGTAGTTCCAGCCAAAAGTGATACTTGGTTATTTACTTTAGGACCAGCTGTAGTAGTCATACCTATTTTTCTCGCCTATCTCGTGGTTCCTTTTGGCCAACAGTTAATCATTGCAGATTTACGAATTGGTATTTTCTTTTGGATTGCTATTTCAAGTATAGCTCCCATTGGCCTTTTAATGTCTGGCTATGGTTCGAACAACAAATATTCTTTTCTTGGCGGGTTACGAGCAGCAGCTCAGTCAATTTCATATGAGCTGCCCCTTGCCATTTGTGTGCTATCCGTTTGTCTACTTGCAGATTCTCTCAGTACAGTTGACATCGTAGAAAGCCAGTCTAGTTGGGGAATCCTCACTTGGAATATTTGGAGACAGCCGATTGGGTTTGTGGCATTTCTCATTGCTGCACTGGCTGAATGTGAACGTCTTCCTTTTGACTTACCGGAAGCTGAAGAGGAATTAGTTGCAGGTTATCAAACAGAATATACTGGCATGAAATTTGGTTTATTCTATGTTGGTTCCTATGTGAACTTACTTGTTTCTGGATGTTTTGTTACTGTCTTGTATCTTGGTGGATGGCATGGACCTTTTGCAATCGATGGGATTCTCCCAGATAGTCCTCCATTTCAAGTACTAGATGCGTTTCTCGGGATTACCTGGACACTGCTCAAAACATTCTTGTTTTTGTTTGCCGCAATTCTGACACGCTGGACCCTGCCTCGTGTACGGATTGACCAGCTTCTAGACCTAGGATGGAAATTTCTGCTGCCAGTTTCATTAGGGAATCTATTACTGACAGCATCTCTGAAATTATTATTTTAGCGCTTGGCCCGCACAAAAGACGGCTCACATGACAGTGACGAGCGCGTCATAATTGGAACCAGAAAGTACGGCTTCTAGGGGGTACCCTAGAAGTACTACTTTCGACTTGAGTCTACCTGGGGGTAGCTGCGAGGTTCTTAGGATTTAAGATTGCTTTCGCCATACATCGAGTCTTGTTGAAGCTACTTACATTTCGAACTTCTGTTATGATTGATGTACAACCATGTGCTCGTTCTACGTGATTACTACCGATCTAGCTGTTCATATCAGATTGCTTTATGTTTGATTTTCTCACAAGTTTACAGACCTATCGCCAAGAAGCTGCACAAGCAGCGCAGTACATTGGCCAAGGATTTGGCGTGACCTTTGATCATATGAGTCGACGTCCTATTACAATTCATTATCCCTACGAAAAACTGATACCATCTGAGAGATTTCGTGGAAGAATTCATTTTGAATTTGATAAATGTATTGCATGTGAAGTCTGTGTACGCGTATGTCCAATTAACTTGCCCGTTGTTGATTGGGATTATCAAAAATCTGTCAAAAAGAAACAACTTCGCAGTTATTCGATTGATTTTGGGGTTTGTATTTTCTGCGGAAACTGTGTAGAGTATTGTCCAACGAATTGTCTATCGATGACAGAAGAGTATGAACTATCCGTTTATGACCGTCATGAACTCAATTTTGATCACGTGGCACTTGGTCGTGTGCCTACAAGTGTTGTCCAAGATACTCTTGTCACGCCAGTGCTTGGTCTGGGGTATCTTCCAAAAGGTGAGCTTAGTTCATTACCTTAATTCACATATAGCAAAGTTGATTGCAGGAGCTTTATGGAAATTGTCCAAAATTTTAGTTCGGCTGCCTTGACCACAGGTATTCTACTTGGTTGTCTTGGGGTTATTTTCTTACCTTCTATTGTGTACGCGGCTTTTTTGTTAGGGGCAGTCTTTTTCTGCCTAGCAGGTATTTATGTCTTACTCCATGCAGACTTTGTAGCAGCAGCCCAAGTTCTTGTATATGTAGGAGCGATTAACGTATTGATTTTGTTTGCAATCATGCTCGTGAATCCTCAAGATGCCCCCCCACGCGCTTTGGATTCACCACCATTAATTCCCGGGATTGCTTGTATAGGCTTATTAGGAGTCCTCGTCCAAATGATCTCTACGACCTCATGGTTGACACCACCTTGGACACCAGAACCGAATTCATTACCTGTGCTCGGTGGACATCTTTTTAGTGACTGTTTACTTGCCTTTGAAGTTATGTCACTTGTCCTCCTTGTGGCACTCGTAGGCGCTATTGTCTTAGCTCGTCGTGAACCAGTCGAACGGAGTTCTTAGTGCGTCAGCACGTCGAACGGACTAGGGCTTCGCCCGTTGTCTGAGTAACCAAGTTACGTCGATATTTAGCTACTCATGACACACAATCACGAACCAACTAGGTCGATACAACCACTAGAGTTTTGTCAACTTGGTCTAGCATGACAGGCATAGATTTCTAACCGGATGCTTAGACTCTCCGCTCTATGGGTATTGAATGTAGGTACGCCGACAGACTTGGCCCTAGTGCCCCTTGACTTCTTCGAGTTTGCTTACACACTATGCCTACCATCGTGACTTTGTCACTAAGACAACGGGCAAAGCCCTAGTCCGTTCAGCTATGTGCATGATGATGAAAGTATACACTAGGGCTTTGCCCATCGTCATGAGACTCAATTTATTATAATGATGAAGTGAAGACTTATGTGTGTAAGCCGACGGGCGAAGCCTTAATCCGCATAAGCACTACATGCCTATCTCTTCATCATTGTGCAGATTAAGTATCTATCTTCTTCTTACTGAAACAAACTCTCCTATGATTTTTCAATCTTACCTTCTCATAGCAGCATCTATGTTTTGCATTGGACTTTATGGTCTTCTAACAAGTCGTAATGTGGTACGTGTATTAATGTCTCTTGAGTTGTTATTAAATGCTGTGAATCTGAACTTATTAACCTTTTCAAATTTCGTTGATTCTCATGAGATGAAGGGGCAAGTACTTGCCTTATTTGTGATTGCCTTAGCTGCTGCTGAAGCTGCAATTGGTTTAGCTATTATTTTATCAATCTATCGAAATCAGCGAACTGTGGATCCAGAGCAATTTAACTTGTTGAAATGGTAATGGACACTAGGCTTAGTCAACTCTTAGGAAAAATTCAGACTCGACTTCGACAACGATGGCAAGCAGTTAATAGTCTATTTCCTATTGCTCCATTTTGCATGCTCTCAGGATTCTATGCAGGTAATGGATTTGCGACAACTGTCAAATATATACACTGGGCCTCTTGGTGGGAAGGAATTACAATTTTCTGTTTAGTATTGCTACTCGAACTTTTACAGCGGTTCTTGGCTCGACCAAGAACCCGAATTCTATGGATCATTCATTATGGTGCGACCTGTTGGTCTGTAAACCAAGAAGAGCAATGCCCGAAACACAACCCAAAGAGGTAACTCAGCGGCAAGACATACTTGGGAAAGGATCGTGACTGTAGAAATACGTCATAACTCTGAGAAATGAACAATTTCGAACTTGGATGGAGGTAGAAATCCTCCCCGCGGCTGTTCACGCGGACTCTCTAACCTTGATAGGTAGGTAGCGCTACTGCAGTTGAGCAAAAGGTTAGAGGAGATACTATGGGCAATAATGTCAACGGTTAAATGAATTTTCGCACGCATCTGCCATCGAAATGATCGTTCGCAGAGATGCGAATAGGTGGTCCCTACCTCCGCCTGTCTAGCTGGAGTCTCGGGAGACGGTGACATGGTGGTTCATAATCCACACATGGCGTACAGTCATTACAACAACGTACAGGTGTAAAGAAAGGCCCTAAGGTTATCATGAAAAATCCAAGCAGGGAACAGGGAAACCCTCATTATGCTCCTACGCACTTCTACAAAGTGGCCGAGGTAGGATCGAAGCGAAGATCCAATGCTCATGAGGAGTAGGATTGGTGAAATAAGCGAATGCGCCTCTGCAATGGAGGTGATATGCCCACGTTCCCAACTTTTGTCGTTCCAAGAGCCGGACTGTCCATCTCCAAGAAGAGCGAGTGAATCCAATTTTTGGCCACCTGGTCCGGATGAGCTGCGGCCCTAGGAAAATGTTCGGAATTCTGGCAGAATGTAACCTGTCTGAAGACAAAGGAAGAGCTGTATGCGTTGAAAGGCGCACGTACAGTTCGGTATTAGAGTCTGGTGATGTCAGTCACCTTTCGACTATGACTGAAATTTGGATTTCTATGGGGACTCTTTGTTGATGCATTTAAGGTTGGAAGCTAATCCGCTCTATGTTTCTGATACGAAATTTCGGCTCCCCTACATATAAGAAGCATAGAGCGGATTCATGAGTCATTCGACAACCATTTCGAAATGGCAATGTTGGTGCACCACTTGCTACGAAGGAATCGAACCCCCAACTTATTCCAGTTGATTATTCCAGGAGTCGAATCTACCTAGCAAGACAATCTAGGCTAGGTAGAGCCTTCGAAAGGGACTAAATAACAGCTCTTAATTCATCTGTAGCGATCTCTGCATACGTTAGATCGCTTCAAAAGTACGTTGAAGCAGCATAATTTACGATTTTCGAGCTCGAACTTGAAAATTCTTTGAGACAAGAATTGACACAACTGCCGTTAGTATGGGAGAATCGAATCAGTTATGGCTCAGACCCACGTGAAGTTCGTCTCAGCCCACAGAGAAGAGGTTGCAATATGGCTGTTCCCAAAAAGCGAAAGTCCAAATCAAGGGCGAATTCGCAGAACCATGTATGGAAACGGGAAATTGTCAAACAGGCCAGAAGAGCAGTCTCATTAGCCAAAGCGCTTTTAGGGGGTAACACCAACTTTTTGCTCGTGAGTCCTGGTCCTACTACACCAATTAAACCGAACCCTAAAAAACAAACTGGACGACGTCCACGTTCACAACGTCGACGCACGTAGTGCTTATGCACCTACTAGGGCTTCGCCCGTCGAGTTACGCACGCAGTGCTTACGCACGTTAGGGTTTCGCGCGTTGGCTTAGTGACCAAGTCACGAGGTACGTAGTGCTGAGTGCTTACGCATGACAAAAGTAGCGTAAGCCCGACTTAGGTCGAGGATGACATGCTACTCACCCTACATGAGCTAAGTTTCACTCGATCTACGTAGTCACCAGAGATTTTGTCAGCACGAACAAATTTCTAAGAAATTTGCTATTCACAGGTTCAAATCTCTTCTAGGCTGAGCCTAGCTATGTTTGATCCAAAATCCTTGGACTCTGGTTCCAGGAGCATCTTGACCATGAAAAATCGCCTGGTTTCCTGGGCATGGGCACTCACGCTCATGTATATGTTAGTATCTCTGATTCTTCCTATTGGTGCATTATTGCAAAAATCTAGTCAAGAAAGTGTGTCAGAGTTTGTGTCTATAGCAACCGCTCCCGTTGCTATGTCAGCATATGCCGTTACGTTATCAAGTGCATTGATAGCAGCCCTCCTCAATGGAGTATTTGGACTACTAATTGCTTGGGTATTAGTTCGTTATGAATTTCCAGGTCGTCGTTTATTAGATGCAGCTGTAGACTTGCCTTTTGCTTTACCAACCTCAGTGGCTGGACTTACATTAGCGACTGTCTATAGTGACCAAGGCTGGATTGGAACATGGTTATCATCTCTAAATATCCAAGTTGCTTTTACGCGTCTTGGTGTGATGCTCGCCATGTTATTTGTCTCTTTTCCATTCGTGGTTCGTACTTTACAACCAGTTCTGCAAGATATGGAACGTGAATTAGAAGAAGCAGCATGGTCCTTGGGTGCTTCTCCTTTCAATACTTTTCTACGAGTTCTTTGTCCACCTCTCATGCCTGCGATGATGACAGGGATTGCGCTAGCTTTTTCTAGAGCGGTCGGAGAATATGGATCGGTGGTAATCGTATCAGGAAATATTCCTTTTCAAGATTTGATTGCTCCAGTCTTGATTTTTCAACGCTTAGAACAATATGACTACAGTGGAGCAACCGTGATTGGCACAGTGGTTCTGTTAATTTCTCTCACACTTCTTCTAGCAATTAACTGGATTCAAGCTTCGAATCGGAAATTTCTTGGCTAAATTTCAATTCCTTTGGATGAATTCTAGGAATTTCTGGGTAAGATGTTAGTAACTTCTTTCTAATAGCTAGACGCTTCGATCTTTGATCGAATTGCCAGAGATTATTCAGACTGCAGTTGAAGCATTTGTTTGTACTATCAAGATACCAGTATAGGTGATCTATTCTTCTTCAATGATTATGTAACAAAATTATTCTTTAACTCATAGGAGTGAGCAGTATGGCTTTAGCTCAAGAATCCGTCTTTAGCGTCCTGTATCACCTGAAGCATGATCCAGTTGATTATTGGTTTCATAATTGGGTGCTACATGGACCTATGTTATTTCGATCGATTGGTAGTGGCATAGTGAATTTTTGTACTTTTCAATGGGTCGGTTGGCTAATTCACCTTCCAATTGTTCGTCCAGATGCGCTTGCTAGCCTCTTTCATGAATACGATTTACCTTCGTCGATTGAAGCAGGCGCTACTCCAATCCGAGGCATGTTAACAATTTCGCAGACTGTTCCCACTACTGCAGGTATGGACCCGTTCCTGCTAGGGATTATGAATAGTCCTGCCCTAGTTATTTCGATTTCGACCACAACAATTTTATGTTTGCGGTGGTTATCTTTAGACCTTCGATGGGCTGCCATCCTAGCCTTTTTTGGGAACTTTCTATCAAACTGGTTAGTAGTAGTCGCTGTTTTATTTGGACTGGATGATCTTGTCGCCCGATGGTATTTCTTAACGCCATTTACTTATGTGGGATCTGTTTTATTCATTTGGTACTTAGTTTACAAGTGGATTAAAGTAGGACTCAATTTTGATCTAACTTCTAAGGGACCGTTTGGTATGAACCCAGAAGTATGGCGCGGGTTGAAAATTGGGATGACAGGATTTACGCTTGGCTTATGCGAACAAACCGTTCTATTTCATAAACTCATTCAACCATTAAGTCCACACCAACTGGACTTATTGCATGGATTTACTAGTGGAACCGTTCGTGATCATATTGTCATGCACGGAGCATATGTCATAGGTCTTTTTGTGGGAGGAGTGTTCTTAGGAAGTGTCATTTTAAGTGTTTTGATCCCAGCCGTTGATACTTGGTCTGAGAAAAAACTGCTAACTCAAGCAAGATTTTCCTTGCTTCTTATTATGATGACCGGCGCATCTTTACCATACTATGGTTTTGATTATCTCTTGACGCGATTTGCTGATTTCGCGCCAGATGGTGGCTGGCGAGAATCAACAATCTTTAAGCCAAGTCTGAACAAGCACCTGGTTAGCAAGAATATTCACAGGAAATTTACGATTGCTGATTCGACAAGACGAGATACGGCACGCCCTTGGCGGGAAGCACGTAACCTGTTTCCTGAACGTAGATGGTTGCTCAAAGTCGGTACAAAATCAAAGGCAAAATTAAGTACCCTCCCGATCCTTGACTTCGTGACTCACTGGCGAGGAGGAGAAGATTTTGTTTATTCGATAGTGAACCCAGCGGATTTCTATCGTGATCTCACAAAGGATCCCCTGCAAGGGAAAGGTAAGACTTTGGACAAAGCCGTGTGGAAATTCGTAGGCAATTTCTTCTACCAATGGAAAGATGAAGACCTTTCTCGACGTAAGTTTCAGGAGCAAGTAAAAGGAATTGTCGACTATGCTCGATACCGTATGGTAGTGATCAACGACATACATGTCAAAGGGTTGGTCACTACAGAACAAGGCGATATTCGAGGTGTCGTGGACCAACATGCTGACATGAAGCTGCTCCAGTTGCCAGAGGCATTTGTGAATCAACGTCTTGTTAAACCGCCATTTTTGAAACATGATTGGGTATTAACGATACCAAAAATGTCGGAACAAGCAAAAGAGGAAAGACTCCTTCTAAAACGTCAAAAGATGCCTCCTGAGTTGTCGATAGAACAGCAGAAGACATTTTTCGACTCAAACGCGCAGAAACTCTTTGGGACCCCAAATCACTATGGTCTTCCTGAAGCTTTGGATTCGTCTTTGGAATCTGAGGAAGAAAATTTGGACCCAGAGGAAGATATTGACCCAGAGATTGTAGACCCTCTAAGCTCTGAAGAGAGCAAAACCATTGACACGCTAAAAGTCGATCTTCGCACACTATCAAAGAATGCAAAATGGGTACCAAAATCGGTAATCCAAAAGCAAGCTGCAGAAAAAGCTGAAGAAGAACGCAAGGCTGAAGAAGAGAAACTACTTGCAGTTAGGAACGCCAAAAAGAAAGGTCTAACCGTACCAAAAACCGAACCCAAAAAGGGACTGACCAAGCAAAGGCAAGCAAACCCTCTAGGAACTCCGTCCCTTTTCTACGATAAGCTACATAAACGTGCTGAATGGAATAACGAAGATTTCCCACACTGGGGGTATATGTACCATCAGCTATGGAAACACCGTGCATATAGTCATTTTATGTTTCGACGATTACTCGAAGTTGATGTGGATTCTATGTTAGCTCGACAACCTTCTCGTAATTTTGTGACGGATGCTGACTATCAACGTTTGCAATATCATCAAGTTGCTCTTTCTTCGTATCATCGAAGTTTACGCGATTATGAAACATCTCTTTGGAATGTTCTGTTAGAACCACGAGCTAACTTCTTTCTGGCACCTAACCCGTTGTGGCGATGGGATGCTGATTGGAAAGTTGGATTCCGTGCCAAGTCTCTCGAAAACTACGTGTATGATCAACGTTTTAAGGGGACTCACCGTGTAGTCCAACGTTTGTTCTTGCTAGATACACAGTTTAATCCGTGGGATAAAACGGGTCCACAATTTCGTTATGACCAGCTTCTACCTCTTGAAGAGCAAGATAAGGGAGATCGATCAAATTTATGGCATGAAGAAATTCCTCGTGAAGTGCGGGAAAACGTTGGTGCATATGATCCATTCGAAAGTCAAAGGGTACCGCCAATGTTTGACCCAGTACCATTCTATATTGGTTGGGATCCTATTCTACGGAAGTCTGTACTGACTACCAGCCGTCTACCTAAGGGTACTGCACGTGTGAAACTTGTCCTTCCTGGAACTCAGACACCTAAATGGCTTAAGTTCATTGTTTCCTTGGAATCAAGCGATTCTTAGAGGAAACCAAACTCTATGAATACCTTGATTTTGTCGCTGATAAAGATCATGAGTTCCAGGTGTATGCCAAACTGAGTGTTGAAGATGATCCTGAGAAACAAATAGAGGCTGTGGCTACCAAGGTAAACAAGAAAACTCCTGAAGACAAAAAGAAAGCTAAGGAAGGAAAGAAAGAAAAGAGACAACAAGCAAAGCTGCAATCAGAATTGAAAACAAGTTCGAAACAGATATCTGAGAAACCTAAAGGTAAAGCAACCAAATTGAAGGAAGAAGTTACAGATGAAGATCTCCTCGAGGAAATGGACACTTATCTAGAACCAAGTAATTATCGATATGACCCTAGATATAAGTTGATTATGCCAGGATTGGACTTTAAAACCCGTCCAGCAGAGCCTTATGGATTTGAATTTGAACAAACAATTCGTGAGCAAGTTAAGAAGAGAGCTGAACAGTTGAAACAAATTGAGGAAGCTAAAGAAGCTTCGAAGAAAGAGGCAGAGAACAAAGAAGAAGTTAAGAAGGTAGGAAAGAAATCGAGAGCGAAAGACATGAATGGTGTATCTACGGAACAAGAACCAATTCCTAGCTATGAAGATGTTCTTCCACAACTTACACCTCGCCTTATGAAAATTAAGAAACGACAATTGGCACGTGAGTATCAACTGGACGAATTAACACGCGAGTTTGAAAGAAGTAGAAAATCGCTTGTATCTGAACGTGACACTAGAGAATATCTAAGTCCGAAAACGTGGTTTAAGAAGCATCAACCTATTACAGCTCCTAAGGTTGTCACTTTAACGATACCGAAAGAGAAGCCTTTATCTAGCTCAGGAGATTTATCTCGGCCTATTGGCGTAGAAGTAGAAATACCTGATGCAAACTCAGATGATGAAGAATTCAGTAATGATTATCCTCAGTTGAAGAAATCCAGTGACGAAGAATCCAGTGATGAAGAATCCAGTGACGAAGAATCCAGTGACGAAGAATCCAGTGATGAAGACTCCGATGATGACTAAGGAAGATTGCTTAGGTCTATCATTTGACGGATGAATTTTCTTGTCAGTATTATGTCTGGTCCTATCAAGAACACCTTCTTGATGGGACCAGAAGCAAGATAGGTTTGACTAGGGCTTCGCCCGGCGGCTTAGAAATTCTTCGAATCATTTATATTTTTTACTATATACTATGGCAATCTTTGACGTCGAACCGACTAGGGCTTTGCTCGTCGTCTTTCCTAGAGAGTATGATGCGAATTTTTCATTCATAGACTCTTCGATCGACATCGAATTGATATATTTCGGTGATATCGCACGCAATCGAGACTAGGGCGAAGCTACCTGAAGGAGCAAAAATCAGTAAGAAACCCTGGACTCTTGTTGTTCTGTATGAGTTAGGAAATCGCATATTAGAATGACAAAAGGGTGTATAGTGGCAAGTACAAGGGGCTGCGTCAAGAATTTTGTCACAATTTCCTCTTACGTGTCAATTGATCGATATGCCTGAGGAGGCGATAGTCCGTTCGTAAGTACTTAGAAACCAATTTGGCAAATCTTTGTCAGACAGTTTTGTCTTGTTCCTAGTCTCAGGCCAATTTCACAATATAAAAATAAAAGAATTTGATGAGCTCAAACCTACTACAAATGGATATGAAATAAGTATGTGTATTTGTCGAACGAAGTTCTGAGTGCTTACGAACGTTAGGGCTTCGCCCGTCGTCTGCCTCCGAAGGGACTTGAACCCTTATGCATGAAGCATCGGTTTTTGAAACCGACGTGTCTACCATTCCACCACAGAGGCTTGATCTTTCTTTGGATACATAGATTCTACTCATTCCTAAGAATTGTTGTCAAGTCTGTCAAATGGCATCATCATGTCCTCGATAGATATTTTATATTCTACTAGGGCTTCGCCCATTGTCTCAGTGACAACGTCACGTCGAGAGACATCTGTATATATCAATAATCTCCTTCTCTCTAGGCTGGCTGCGCTTATGTATCATATATCCGCAATCTATCTGCTAGAAGCAAGTTGAATTTAAGGTACTAGAAAGACTATCTTGAATTCGATTGAAATCCAATCTAATTTTCCAATCAGACATTAGATTCGTACGATCGATTGGTCAAATGATGATTTGGTCAATGCGCTCTTCCTCGAAATATCAAAATACATAGCGTCAAGATCGAAATCTCTTCAACGTGCAGAATCCTTTTTTGTCAGCAAAAATACCATGCTAACTGCTACTTCATATTCTAACGATTCTATTCGCCATAGAATCATGAAATGAAGACGACTATAAAATCATAGTCATCTTTTGTTCAAAGTGAAAAAATCAACATAGATAATCTGAGCAAATGGACAGTCAAAATGGAGTTAATTAATATAATTTTATGAACTTGATATTTGAACAGATTATTTGTATAGATTATTTGTATAGAATAGATCCGATAGAAGTTAATCGATTGTTGTGAAATAAGGCGCAAAAGCTAGAAAACCTGATGAATTTTGCCATTTATGCACAAAATTCATCTAGGAAAAGTTCATGAGAATTTCTTAATCATTCAATAGTTTCATAACTGAATTTGAACTCTTCGAGAGGTCTTCCTTCTGTATTTAGAAAAATTTGATTTTTTTCTTATATGAGGAATGATTAAGTTATTTAGAATCATGTCTGCTTTTTCTTTGGGCTCGATCTAAGCAGAAATCATTAAATCCTATTTTTCTGGATTTTTGACATTTTCTTCAAATGCCTTATGAGTCAATGAGAATTTTGCAAAGTTGTATTCTTGATTTTGAAAACAATTCTATGTAGTGTTACCATCAGGCAATTCGAAACTTTTCACGTAAGATAGATAATAAGATTTAATCACGAGGTGTGTCAAGCGGCTCATATTCTCACTAATCGCGAAACAACGACGCTCTTCTAATATGTTTGCACTTAAGCATTTCTCTTCTATATATGACTTGACAAAAAGAATGATGATTATTTTTGAGATTAGGAAAGATAATTTCACTAGAAATTCGATTCCACTCCACAAGTATTTCAAATGGAACTCTAACGAAATTATCAATGCTATGATTTGAAAGCGAATAATTTAGATCATCCGCCAATTGATCGAGTGGTTGCTTGACAACAATCGGCAGGTAGTTATTATTTTGAACTAACTCTTACATCCATTTTAACGTACTTGATTTGCCACACACCAATCCAGAATTTGATGAATATACTGGCAACACCCAGTCACGTAAACTTCTACTAATCGCTTCATTGATTGTATTTTTTGTATTTGACATAGATTGACAATTAACTCATAGAATTCTGGAGTCACTTTAGCTTGCAGTGATTTTTTTCGCTTATTTCTTTTTTCATTATATTATTTACTCTTACAATGTGTTATTCTAATTTTGTATTCTATAACTGTGCCATGAATCAAGCCAAAATACAAGCAGATTCTCTTAGTTGTTTTAGAAAAACCAAATGCATCTATCAGATAATTGAAAGTAATAGGTCCTTCTTCTCATAGACTTAGTTGCATTGTTGACTAATATTTGAATATTCTCGAATTTTGAAAACAATTAAGATTTATTGCAAATGATCTGAAGTTTTGCCAAGGAATTGTAGCCATCATCAAATTTCAAATCCATAACAAATTATGGAATCATCTGATAAATTGAATACATAAGTTGTATATTTCTACTTGATCTCAAAAATACGATATTATCACTGTCTGAATAATTAATATCTTATTATTCGATTTTCTTAGTTTCTTAGCGAGAAATTAAGATTTTCAGATTTTTCATACAGTAATCATTGAAAACCTAAAGATACCAAATTTCCTTGAATATAATAGATGTGCAAGAAAATAGGTTCCAAATAATAAATTGAGATAGACTAATCATATCTGAGCCTTAAACTAAGTATGCTAAGTTAATTTTAAGCATAGAAAATATACAAGAGAATTTTCTAAGTGTCATATCAGGAAAAAAGAATGACTCATGAAAAATCATCAAAGTTTTTTCATTTTCAATAAACAAGATAATTGAAATCAATCAAATGTGTTTTTATCCTCTCAACTAATAAGATGAGAAATATTGGCTGAGATAAGACATACTCATTAATTGATAAGTATATAATAAAGTGTATAGCAAATAACTACAATCAACTTCTTTGTAGATTTTTTATTTTTATTGCGTAGAACATTATAACTCTAACTTATATGATCGAACTCTCTGAAATATTAGTCAACAGAAAATTATAAGTTGATTTGTATGAGAAATAATAGACAATTAAGTATTTCGATTCAATCAGGATCTGAAAAAATTATCTAGAATTCTTTAGTCGTTGATCTAGTTCGAAATACATTATTGAATAAACTTCTAAGAATTTATTTGGAAGTGATCAATTAAGATGCTGAATTTATTGGAGAATTTTAATTATCGATATTTATTGGAGAATTTTAATTATCGATTCAGAGATAATCAATTTAGAAAATATTCATAGCTAATTGAAAACTGCATTAGAAATAATACTGAATTCTATGAGAATTCTTCCTCAAGAAAAGATTGATGAAATATTTATTTCATACTTCATGAACCATCACATGATATTCTTAGAATTTTCTTGAAGATTTTCACCCACAAGAAGTCTGACAGACCCCATCAATGATTGGATCAAATTATCTCATGAGAGGAGCGTATGATTCCATGGAAAAAATGGGGAACAAGCACTTGAGGGAAAGATTGGATGTCGACAAACTAGAAATGAACTAATTTGTTTTTTCACTTCGTTAGTTTGGCTCGAACGGGCTTTCGATGGAGAATTCCATCGTATTTTTTCATCATTCGACGAAAACGTCGAATCAGAGTTTCTACGAAGTAGCCATGGATTCGCCATGGTAAATTGCCCCTAATTTGTGCGGAAGAGTCCTTCATTGGACTTTGGATTTTGTACGCATCTAATCACATGCACTTGGATGGAGTCACTCGAAGGTCATGCAACCCTATCAAATCATGTGAGCCAACAAAAGAGCCGACGAATATGGTGAATGAAATGAACAGCTATGTAGAAACTAGGGGCCCGGATCAAGCCCTAAATCCCCTTGTACAGCCTTAGAAGCATTTTCTTCTCGCGACAGTATGAATCTGACGAAATTTCGAGGGCTTCACCCGTTGTCTGAACTCGAAAATAGGCTAGATTGTCACTTGAGATTTTTTGATGACTAATCCAATCGACAAGGTCTTCTTTTGACTAGGGCTTTGCCCGTCTTCCAGAGTTTAGCTATCCTGGGGTTGCAGAGTTGATTGATTTTGATCCATGTCATATTCGTTTTGGGATTCTAGACCTTGTGATCTATTTGTGAGTTTTTAGTACTTTTTTATGATTGTAGGATGAACAAGAAAGACATATCAAGTTATCAAACGTTAATCATTTACAAACAGTATTGCCTCTTTGATCACTTACAATTTCTGACAGGTCAAAAAATCTGCGAAATCCATTCGATTCAAATTAGCCAAGGAATTGAAAGCATTTTTGAAAACTTGAGCCAACAAAAAGAAAAATCTTGAAAAATCGAATTACATCTAGTTATATAATATTGATACATCAACGAATCCATCGAGATGAAAGTGGGATTCTTCTTGTCTTCTCAAGAACAAGACGAATTCTTTTTCATTCGATGAATGATTCAACTTGTTAAAGGCAGCTTGATCATAAGCAGATACTTTCTGAGCCAAGTCTTGTACTAGTTTGCTGAAGGTTGAAGACCGAAAATAATATTGACTACGTGAAATTGTTCAAGTACTTTTCAATGGTAGAAATCATTCATAAAAAGTTAACATAATTTTCTTACAAGCAATCACAAGATCAAACTCTACTTGACTTAATTAATAGATTTGTCATGGAAAATAGTTGTAGGAGATTTTCTCTTTGAGAATCATGATTGTCTTATTTCAATATAGTAATATCTATCGAAGATTTCGTTGGATTCGTTGTCTTATGTCTATTATTTTTTTAGTAAAAACATATTCTAAGTTCAATTCCTTTTCTCTAGGGTTTCGCCCGTCGTCTGATCGAATTCTAGGCTTTTTCTGAATGTGACATGATGAATTTGCATCAATCATTAGCTACTATTTTGTTATGTATTTCGAATAGAATTCATTCGAATCCTGTAGACTTACAAGAAAATATATATGTAAGACGACGGGCGAAGCCCTAGCGAAACTTCTCTGCCTCAGATATCTTTAATTTGAGACCTAATATATTTTCAATGGCCAGCATAAGAGATCAAGTACTACGAATAAGAATCATGATTCTAAATATAACAGTTTAGTAGACAACAACTAACTTATTTTCTTATTCTTGATTATTTGACTGAGGATCACAAAAGTGAATATTATATAATAATCTGAATGACTCTCAGACATCACTACAAGTCTACTGAGTAGGTGCAGCTCTTGCTATGACCATTTAATTCCATATTTTTTAGTAATTTTGACCAAGAAGAATTTTTTTCCATTGGATAGTTAGGAAATATCTGAGCTATCTTTGTTACAATATCTTCTACCTCATGAAGTTTATTTCCCTGGAGATTTCATGGACTTGATCAACTCACAGTCCATCAGTCAAAAAATTGAATGAAAAAAGAGTCACAAAAAGAAATGTTTATGTGACTGGTAAATTGAAAAAGTATGATGGAAAAGTTTTCTAAGGAGTAGTAGAAATTAGCATCAAGAAGATAATCATTTTGATTGGAGCAGATTCATTCAATTTTGAATTTGATAAGATATCTAACTAAGATAGAAAAAATTCACTTCAAAACTTCACCATAAATCAAACAGTGAAAAAATTGAATTAGCTATTGAATTTACAATGAACACCAAAGAAAGTGCTCGTTTGTCTCTCAGAAAATAGTCCTAATAGTTCGACGTGACTTTGTCACTGAGAACTACGTTCGACTCTGATACTTTCCAACTGATTAATCAGTTGGCACGTATTAGTTGGATTAGCGTCAAGGCTCATTTGCATACTATAAGCAGGAAGACATTTTGGAACCCAAAAAAGATTGTGATTGTATCGAATCAAATGATTTTTTCAAAGCTAGATTAAATTAAATCAATACTTCACAGAATGACTTGTTGTCATCCAATAATCAAATCTCTTTCGAAAATCAAACAAGTAGTATATATTGACAGGAACTCTGAATTGTGATTTCCTTATCAAGTAGAAGATGTATCGTAGTCAATCAAATTTCATGGGAAAGCTTTCCAATCTATCAACTATAGAATACAAATTTTTAGTGAACATTTTAAATTGTATTACCCTTCCAATTTTCCATGGGAATCTACTTCTACATTCTAGACAAAAGCAAAAATAAATGCGTTGACATCGACTTATCTATGTATAGTAACTGCAATAACTAATTCTCACTCTTTCTCGAATGATCGAACATATTGTTACCTGAAATCTTTAGATAGGTAGTCTAACAAATATACAAAAGCTACACGACTCATGATGATGCTTTTTGTATATTTGGGGACAACAGAGCAAAGAACCTGTATATATCGAGTAAGGAATGGAAATTTTTCTCAAGAAGGTAAGCAGACTAAATATTTAGTTAATAAATTCTGATTTCAAATACTTCCAATTTGGTGACATCAGCTACAAAGAACAAAAGGAGCAAGCTTCTTTTGTTCGATTTGTATTCTTTGATTAGTGATAATTTCTTAACATACATAAAAATATAATTTATATTTTATTTAGTCATAATGAACTTTCTAGTTGCGTAGCAAGGAACCATCAGTTTCTAATCAGAGAAATTCTCGACAATAGAGCAGTTTGATTCAAGTAGAAAACTTTTTACTAACAAGATCTTGACAGAGCAGATTTTCATAGATTGATGCCGAATATTATGCAAGTATTTGAAACCAACACTGAACGCCACTAATTACATTATCTCATATTTGAGACAGATCTAGGATTTAGTAGAGATTTTGATTTATATTCAAATAGTTAAGCGAATTGAAGTTGACAAGCTCTCAACTTCGTATCAGTTGCAGTAGCTTCAATCTAAAAGCTGTATTGTGTGCTATGCACTGGTTACTAAAACCAGTGCATAGATACAATAATCTAAATCCTACAAGACTCCCCAATTGAATACAATTGAATCTGGTAGTGAAAGCTATCGGGTTGAAAAATCAGTTCAATAAATACATTTAAACGCTGTTCAAAGATAGATCCACTTACGATCAATTGGTTGTCAATAGTGTAAAATCGTAGCTCTTCAGCACTTAAAAGTTGGTCCCAATCAAAATAGGTCATATAGAAGAAAGTAATTATAAACAGAATCTCGTGCTAGAAATCCATAGAAACGACGCATGTGTTTGAAACTGACAAATACCTTTGGAACATTTTGCATGGATGGCAAGACTATGGTTTGTTTTGAACCTTCGACAGAAAAACCACAGTGTAGAAACCAATCGATAGGTTGATAAGGATCTCCTCTACCACAATCTAGGAGAGGAAGAACCGTCTCAAAATCATCCTAGCAAGATCTACGTCTGAACACAACTAGCGAATGACAAGCAGAAGAAATCTTCATGAAACACGCCACCGCACTCGCAATCCTATTTAATTGCACAACGAACGAAGACCGGCTGTGATGGCGACGGCCTTCACCCCAGTTTGTACCTGAGGGGCCCGTCGCCTAGCATGTGGTGTTTAGAGATTGATCACATAGCGGACTTTTCTTCGACTCACACGCACTAACAGAGCGACTAAGAAAGAGCTGGAGAGAATCGAATTCCCTCCATAACTGATAAATGGAAATGGTAATCCTGTCGTCGGAAAGAGTCCCAAACAAACACCAATATTAATAGCACTTTGTCCTAGAAGTAAGAATAAACTACCAAGAGCTATCAAACGATCACGAGGGTCTCTGAGCCTCATCACAATCGAAGCTCCGACCCATGAGTAAGTCATGACCAAAATGACTATCAAGATAGATCCAATCCAACCAGACTCTTCCGAGACGACAGAAAAAATAAAGTCTGTAGATTCAATGGGTAAATAAAAGAGTTTTTGGTGGGATAAGCCCCATCCTACCCCCTGGAAACCTCCGGAACCTACAGCAAGCAAACTTTGCACAAGTTGATATCCTTCTTCGTTGGAATATCCCCAGGGATTCCAAAACGAAAGGACGCGCTCTCGTTGATAACTCCGAAAAAAAATACTCAGGCATCCAACAAGCACCCCTCCTGCCGCGATTTGTAGGAGCTGAAATCTCGGCCTTCCTGACATCCAAGCCATAAACCATAATAAGCTTGCACATAAGGTAGCTGTAGAAAGATTCGGCTGGACTAAAATAGCTATGACTAAGAGAATTAAGATGAGCACACGAATCCACCAAAAGCTTCTAGGATGCCACTGGCTAAATAAGCTGGCAGCTTCGAGAGTCAAAAATGGCTTCACTAATTCGGAGGGCTGGAATAATAAAGGGCCTATAGCGACCCAACGACTCGAACCATTAATAGCAATTCCCCCAATGAGCGTGTAACAGACTCCCACCCAAGTCAGCACAAAGCCCCATCGACCTATCATCAGGATAGCATCCATCGAAGATCCCAAAATTAGACAATATTGACAAAAGCCTACACTCATCCAAAGAATTTGCCGTCGAACATAGTACAAAGAATCACCAAATTCATCATAAGCGGATGCACAGGAGGCAGAAGTTAACATCCAAAGGCCTACCGAGACCCAAAGGAAAGTCAGCCAGTGGATCCATTGTGCATCTAGGTTCCATCGTCGCGCGTGGCGGAAGAAAAGAAAGGAAGTCATGGAGAAGGTAGTTGCAGGAAGAAGAAAGGCTCGCTATGATAGGGAAAGAAAAGAAATCCTCAGTAGCTCAGTGGTAGAGCGGTCGGCTGTTAACCGATTGGTCGTAGGTTCAAGTCCTACCTGGGGAGTTAGAGGCAAGATTCCTACACATGTTAGCTTGTCAGCCATCCATAACTGTGCAACCCTTTCCCCAACAGGTTCACGCCCAAATAGCAAATCCAAATGAGAAAGAATCCCACAGAAGCAATGAGAGCTGCTTTCTGGCCATTCCATCCATAAGTCAGTCGACTATGTAGATAAATCGCAAAGATGAGCCAGGTAATCAGTGCCCAGGTTTCTTTGGGATCCCAACTCCAATAGGATCCCCAGGCTTCATTCGCCCAAACTGCCCCCGAGAGAATCCCCACTGTGAGTAACGGAAAGCCTATGCCTAAAGTTCGATAACTCAACGTGTCGAAAGTACTAGCTAAGCTTTGAAGCTTCTCAGAATTCTTCCTAGGCCCCGTAGTGATCACCAGGAAAGCTAGACTAAGAACGGATCCAAAAAGTAAAGCAGCATAGCTTAAGATCATCAAAGTAACATGCATCATTAACCAATGCGAACGAAGTGCTGGCACAAGGGGCCCTGCTTCTTGCATCGTTGGAGGAAGACTGAAAGTAGCAAAGGCATATACAAAGAAAGCCATAGGTGCAGTGAAAATGCCAAGATCAAGGAACCCCGCCCTACTTGCATCCTTTTCTACCACGAAATGACCTAAGGTCACGGCCCAGGATAGAAACAGGCAAGATTCATACAAATTACTGAGTGGAAAATGCCCACTTTGCACCCAGCGTAGCAGTAAGAGACCGGCCAAACTTGTATGAGCAATCCACATGCTTTGACGTGCAAGAGGTTGCCTTTGAAAGAAATAGAGAAGCATCGTAACAAATAAGGTCGCAAAAGCGACAAGCGACAGAATGGAGAAAGTCGACATATCGAGAGAGAGTCAGCGGGAAGTCTAGGGCTTCGCCCATCGTCTTATTGTAGCCCGGATTGTTTCGTGAAACTACTTGACATTTTTCTCACCAGTATTTCATACTAGAATCCAAGCACGTGCACAGACTGTACGGCCTGTCTCTCGCAAAGACCAATTCATTAGGGCGTCATTCGCCTACTCTAGCTCCCTGGATCAAAAGAATCGATATGAAGCTCGCTGTGTATGGAAAAGGCGGAATTGGGAAATCAACAAGTAGTTGTAATATTTCCATTGCGCTAGCGACTCGAGGCAAAAAAGTGTTACAAATCGGAGCCGATCCTAAGCATGATAGTACATTTGCTTTAACAGGATTTCTCATTCCAACGATTATGGATACTCTCCAGTCGAAAGACTATCACTATGAAGAAATTTGGCCGGAAGACATCATTTATCAAGGCTATGGGGGCGTTGATTGTGTGGAGGCCGGTGGTCCGCCGGCAGGTGCTGGGTGTGGTGGTTTTGTCGTGGGTGAGACAACGAAGCTTCTCAAAGAGTTAAACTCCTTTTATGAGTATGATGTGATTTTATTTGATGTCTTAGGAGATGTAGTATGTGGAGGATTTCCCGCGCCATTAAATTATGCTGATTACTGTCTGATTGTGACAGACAATGGATTTGATGCGTTATTTGCAGCGAATCGGATCGCAGCTTCTGTGCGAGAAAAAGCACGCACGCATCCTCTTCGACTCGCTGGTCTTGTAGGCAACCGAACCTCGAAACGAGATCTCATTGATAAATATGTTGAATCCTGTCCTATGCCCGTCTTGGAAGTCTTACCACTGATTGAAGAAATCCGTGTCTCTCGTGTCAAGGGAAAAACCTTATTTGAAATGACAGAGACCGATTCGAGTCTCAACTATGTATGTCAATATTATTTAAATATTGCTGATCAATTATTAGCGGAACCTGAAGGTGTCGTGCCCAAAGAGGTCGCCGATCGAGAGTTATTTAGTCTATTATCTGATTTCTATCATCGTGAGGCTAGTTTCACTCCTCAAGAAGGTGTGGTTGATAGCTTTCTACTTGTTTAATATCATTCTACGGAGAGCCACAGTTTATGTATACAATACTCGATGCACGACGGTCCCTGAGCACTCCCTTAGTACCCATTTCATCTTTGAGTACCCCATGGGTCGCGCCGAAATCGCTTAGTAATCCATTGGTCGTGAAAAAGCCCATCAGGGCTACCTGGGTCGGAAAGAAGGCCTTGAGTGACGTCATGATGACACACGTTAGGGCTTTGCCCGTCATGCTGAGTGATCAAGTGACCACAGCGGAACTTCATCCATCAGCACCTCTGACTGAATGCGAAACTGGGATTTATCATACATTTTGTCCAATTAGTTGTGTGGCATGGCTGTACCAACGTGTCGAAGATTCTTTTTTCCTAGTCATTGGTACGAAAACTTGCGGCTATTTTTTGCAAAATGCGTTAGGAGTCATGATCTTTGCAGAACCTCGCTATGCAATGGCAGAATTGGAAGAAGGTGATATCTCGGCTCAATTCAATGATTATCACGAATTACGTCGTCTTTGTGTGCAAATCCAGCAAGATCGTCATCCAAGCGTCATCGTCTGGATTGGCACATGTACGACTGAAATCATTAAGATGGACTTGGAGGGTATGGCGCCTACTTTACAAGCTGAAATTGGGATTCCTATCGTAGTGGCTCGTGCCAATGGTCTAGATTATGCCTTTACTCAAGGTGAGGATACGGTATTAGCCGCCATGGCACAACGATGTCCTGATTGGACCCCTGATCGAACAGCGACTCAATCAACAAGTAGTCCTCCATTAGTCATTTTTGGCTCTGTCCCTGCCACAGTGGTCTCCCAATTAACCTTCGAGCTTCAACGTCAGAAGGTGGAAGTCACAGGTTGGTTACCATCCGCACGTTACGCTGACTTACCGGCAGTGGGTGAAGATGTCTATGCTTGTGGGGTGAATCCATTCTTAAGTCGTACAGCCATCACCTTAATGAGACGTCGACGTTGCAAAATGATTGGCAGTCCTTTTCCAATTGGCCCGGATGGAACACGAGCATGGATCGAAAAAATTTGCCATGTGTTTGGCCTGGAGACGACGGGCTTGGCAGAGCGAGAGCGGCAAGTATGGAGTCAGCTCGAAGATTATTTGAGTCTTGTGCGGGGCAAATCAGCGTTTTTGATGGGCGATAATTTGCTGGAAATCTCGCTGGCACGTTTCTTAATTCGTTGTGGCATGATTGTGCATGAAGTAGGGATTCCATACATGGATGCACGATTTCAAGCAGCTGAGCTCCACTTATTAATGCGTACATGTGAAGCAGCGCACGTTCCTATGCCACGCATTGTCACCAAACCAGATAATTTCTACCAAGTCCAACGAATGAGAGATGTTCAACCAGATCTTGCTATTACTGGCATGGCCCATGCCAATCCCTTAGAAGCACGTGGAACAGGTACCAAATGGTCAGTCGAATTGACATTTTGGCAATTACATGGATTTGCAAGTGCGAAAGATTTGCTTGAACTAGTCACTCGTCCTCTACGCCGCACGCACTAGGGCTTCCCCCGTCGTCTGAGTGACCAAGTCACGACGTACCTGAGATTTTCACTCGTTTGTCATTACGCATGATTCAACTACTAGATCAATAGGTGACAAACGCATACTAGGGCTTCGCTAGTCATGCTCCCCAAGCCATTCAACGGGCGAAGCCCTAGTACATCCTATCGAGATCCATCTCGCTGCCAAAATTCTTCGAATGAAGATTCTACTGCACATCTGCCCACTTTGGAGTATCATAGGGGTACATGAAAGGGTCTGATTCCATCGCTTATTATTCATTGTGATTCTTCAAGGAGACAGTCTATGACAATGCAAGACAAAGAGCCATCTGCCCCAGCGTGTCGTGTGATTGTCATTACATCTGGCAAAGGTGGAGTGGGGAAAACCACAGCCACTGCGAATCTCGGCATGTGTATTGCTCG